ATGGCAGTTCCAAAAAAACGTACTTCTATGTCAAAAAAACGTATTCGTAGAAATATTTGGAAGAAAAAAGGATATTTAGTTGCAGTAAAAACTTTTTCTTTAGCGAAATCGGTTTCCACCGGGCATTCAAAAAGTTTTTTTGTGCGACAAACAAATAATAAAGTCTTAGAATAATCTCAATTGATATAGCCTAAAGAACCTCAATTTTGTAAGATGAATGTTAACTAATGTATTTTTCTGTATTGAATTTCTCAATATTACTTAGAATTCACTGCTGTGATATATAGAATAAGAGTTTTTTGTATATTGGGTTCTAAGTATTATTTTTTTCCCTATCGCAATTGTACTTTTCTATTGTGAAAAGTACAATTGTGATAGAGATTGAAACTCTTTTGTTATATGCCTATCCCAAAACTTAATTGGTTTTGTAAGTGGTATTAAAAATTATAAATTATATGCACAATAAAGAATATTAATACTTTAATTTAAATATACTAAGGTATCGAAATCATTAGAAAAATAACAAATTATTTGTATTTAATGATGAAATTGTGATAGATATGAAATCCTAGTTATTTGATTTTGTTCATTGAACAAAAAAAACTCAATCTTTTTCATTTGAATCCATGAAATCGGATAAATGAAAAACAAATTATAAAAAAATAGAGAAAAAAAGACAATTCTTAGTTTTATACCTCAACCGAGAAAAAACTATGGAGTTCCAACTGTTTGGAGAAAACTTAGTTTCTAGTACATGAAAGTTGATTGTTAAAAAACCCACGACGATACTACCTAGGTAGGTATTTTATTGAAGATTCAAATATTTAAACCACAAACCAGTCTTTATTCATTGATTCTAATTAATGTTTCCTAAACTATATTGAATCCTTGAATCTCGACGATTCAACATGAATTGACTATTATTATTTCAAGTAAGCCGCCGTGGTGAAATCGGTAGACACGCTGCTCTTAGGAAGCAGTGCTAAAGCATCTCGGTTCGAGTCCGAGTGGCGGCATCTTCTAAAAGAGATACAATAGATCCTAAAATGTATTCAATTCGCGATTTCCAATTCTGTAATGGGACCCCTTTTATGATATTTGCGACTTTAGAACATATATTAACTCATATCTCTTTTTCGATCATTTCAATTGTGATTATGATTCATTTGATGACCTTATTAGTCCACAAAATTGTAGGATTACGTGATTCATCAGAAAAAGGGATGATAGCTACCTTTTTCTCTATAACAGGATTATTAGTTTCTCGTTGGATTTCTTCGGGACATTTTCCATTAAGTAATTTATACGAGTCATTAATCTTCCTTTCGTGTAGTTTCTTCATTATTCATATGATTCCCAAGATACGTAACCTTAAAAACGATTTAAGCACAATAATTGCACCAAGTACCATTTTTACTCAAGGCTTTGCCATGTCGGGTCTTTCAACTGAAATGCATCAATCCGCAATATTAGTACCTGCTCTACAATCTCAGTGGTTAATGATGCACGTAAGTATGATGTTATTGAGCTATGCAGCTCTTTTATGCGGATCATTATTATCAGTCGCTCTTCTAGTCATTACATTTCGAAAAAACATCAAAATTTTTTGTAAAAGCAATAATTTATTAATTAAGTCATTTTTCTTTGGTGAGATTGAATATTTGAATGAAAAAAGAAGTGTTTTTAAAAACACTTCTTTTCCTTCATTTCGAAATTATTACAAATATCAATTAACTGAGCGTTTGGATTATTGGAGTTATCGTGTCATTAGTCTAGGGTTTACCTTTTTAACCATAGGTATTCTTTGTGGAGCAGTATGGGCTAATGAGGCATGGGGATCCTATTGGAATTGGGACCCCAAGGAAACTTGGGCATTTATTACTTGGACCATATTCGCGATTTATTTACATACTAGAACAAATATAAATTGGAAAGGTACGAATTCGGCACTTGTAGCTTCTATAGGATTTATTATAATTTGGATATGCTATTTTGGGATCAATCTATTAGGAATAGGTCTACATAGTTATGGTTCATTCACATAAAGATCTAATTGAATAAACTACATGAAGAATACATAAGATAAAAACATCATCCCATATATAACGAAAGTTTGTTTTTATGAGTTTTTGAGAACCATTTAAATTTGAATGATTCCTTGATTCAAACGGTTCTCAAAAACTCGAGATGTATCTAATTACAATTCTTATTCATTTTATTTCTTTTTTCATTATACAGTCATTATACAGTACAGCAAACGATTTTCAAAATATTAAATTAAAAGAATTATAAGACTTTCCTTCCGTTTCATTAATGAAACACTATCTATGATAATAATTGGATAAGATAGCGTGTACCTTGTTAACTGATAACGAGAGAACAAAATCGGGATAAATACCAATACTTATTACGGGTAGAAAGATACAGATTGAAAGAAATAGTTCTCGTAGTCCAGAATCCCAAAAATTAGAGTTTGGAATATTAAATAACTTGTATCCATAAAACATCTGACGTAACATAGATAATAAATAAATAGGAGTTAATATCATTCCAATTGCCATTACAAAAGTAATTAGCATTTTTGACATTAAAAGATATTTTGTACTAGTAATTAGTCCAAAAAATACTACAAATTCCGCAACAAAACCACTCATTCCTGGCAATGCAAGAGAAGCCATCGAGAAGCTACTGAACATGGTAAATGTTTTTGGCATTGGGATAGATATCCCTCCCATTTCTTCGAGATAAACAAGACGTGTTCTATCACAACTCGTTCCCGCCAAGAAAAAAAGTGCAGCACCAATAAATCCATGGGAGAGCATTTGTAAAATAGCTCCATTGAGTCCCATGTCGGTTATAGAACCAATTCCTATAATTGTGAAACCCATGTGAGATACAGAGGAATAGGCTATTCTCTTTTTTAAATTACGTTGACCAAGAGAAGTTGAAGCTGCATAGATTATTTGCATTGTTCCTATTATCACCAACCAAGGAGAAAATATAGAATGAGCGTGGGGTAGTAATTCCATATTGATCCGAATCAATCCATATGCGCCCATTTTTAATAGGATTCCAGCTAAAAGCATACATGTACTGTAATGTGCTTCTCCATGGGTATCAGGTAACCATGTATGTAGGGGTATAATCGGCAATTTGACAGCATAAGCAATAAGGAAGCCAAAATAGAATATTATTTCCAATGCCACAGGATATGATTGATTAATTAATCTTTCAAAATCTAATGTTGGTTCATTGGAACCATATAAACCCATACCTAGAACTCCTATTAAGAAAAAAATGGAACCCCCTGCAGTGTACAAAATAAACTTTGTAGCCGAGTAGAGACGTTTCTTTCCCCCCCACATGGATAAAAGTAAGTAAACAGGAATTAATTCTAACTCCCACATGATGAAAAAAAGTAAAAAGTCTCGAGAGGAAAATAATCCTATTTGACCGCTGTACATTGCTAGCATCAGGAAATAGAACAACCGCGAATTTCGAGTAATTGGCCAAGCTGCTAAAGTTGCTAAAGTAGTGATAAATCCTGTCAGTAAAATGGGTCCTACGGAAAGTCCATCGATTCCTAGTCTCCAGTGGAAATCAAAAACATCTATCCATTTAGAATCTTCCTTCAATTGCATTAATGGATCATCCAATTGGAAATGATAACAGAATGCATAAGTCGTTAGAAGGAGTTCTAATAAGCATATACATATAGTATACCACCTAAACATCTTATTCCCTCTATGAGGGAAAAAGAAAATTGAGGAACCCGCGAATATCGGTAAAACAACAAGTATTGTTAACCAAGGAAAATAACTCGTGATAAAGACAAGATACATTTTGACCAGAAAAGCCCGTCCTCAAAATAATATATTTTGTCGAGCACGGGCTTTTGTCGGTAAAGAGGAATCACAAATGATTCAAGTGGAGTTTTTTGTAACGTATCAATAAGATAGAGCCATGCTGCGAGTTGTTTCAGGCCCTAAATAAACACGGACGCTCAAAAAATCTGTTGGGCAGGCAGATTCACATCTCTTACAACCTACACAGTCCTCGGTTCTTGGCGCGGAAGCTATTTGCTTGGCTTTACATCCGTCCCAAGGTATCATTTCCAATACATCTGTGGGGCAAGCTCGTACACATTGAGTACACCCTATACATGTATCATAAATTTTTACTGAATGCGACATTGGATCTATAAATTACAGTTTTGAACATAAAAGATTTTCGATCTGGTCAAATCAAATTAGTAGTAAATGAATCATATATTATATATTGTAATATTGTAGACACCAGACGAAACAGTGGTTTATTAAAAACAATCAATATATTTCTTAAATCAATCTGTTTATGAGAAAAGGTCAAGACACTTTGATTTTCGTTTCAACAATTATGATGATACGAGTTGCACATGCGAATTAAAATTAATTGGCCAACAAATCGGTCATCATTATTTCAATATAAATATAAAAATGCAATTCCATTTTATTGAATTGCATTCAAATTCAATATTTAATAGTATTTCAATTCTATTAAATATTTTTATGTGTCTTTATTTAAATTATCTATGATGATTATCACTAATTATTCAACAAATTCGATTGATTAATACGAGTTGATTTTCTGTTACGATGGATCGACGAAACAATAGCAAGTCCAATAGCTGCTTCAGCAGCTGCAATGGCTATAACAAAGATTGAGAAAATGTCTCCTTTTAATTGGCGACTATCAAATATATCAGAAAATGTTACAAGATTGATATTAACCGAATTTAGTATAAGCTCAAGACACATAAGCGCTCTAACCATGTTTCGACTTGTGATCAATCCATAGATACCGATAGAAAATAAATAAACACTCAAAAAAAGGACATGCTCAAACATCATTGACTAACTCCTTATCAATCTCGATTCATTTCAATATGAACAACAATTTAACCGATTCAATTGATTAGAATAGAACAATTACACAACAAAAGAAGATATTGACGGTAGATAGATTTAACTAAAAATTTCTATTTATTTATTTAGAATTTAGTTAGAATTCTAAGAATTGGGAATCATTATAAGTTAAGTATTTTTATTGCTTATTGTCGAGCCATAGTAATTGCACCTATCAAGGAAACTAAAAGAATTATTGAAATGAGTTCAAATGGAAGATAAAAATCTGTTGATAAATGAATCCCAATTTGTTGAACGTTATTTATTAGGTCCTGTTCCATAATCTGGTTTGACCTTGCAGTCCAAATAATTCCGTACCATGACGTATCTGGGATAGTAGTAATTAGTGAAAAAAGAATAGTTGTACAAACCATCAAAGTGACCCCATCTCCAATGGTCCAAAAATAGGAATTATTGGAATATTCTGAACCATTCATGAACATTACAGCAAATATGATCAAGATATTTATGGCTCCCACATAAATAAGGAGCTGTGCGGCAGCTACAAAATAGGAGTTCGATGAAATATAGAATAAGGATATACAAATAAGAACCAATCCCAATGAAAAGGCAGAATAAATTGGATTGGTAAATAATACTACCCCCAGACCCCCTAATACAAGAATTGACCCCAGAAATACAACAAGAATATCATGTATTGGTCCAGGTAAATCCATTATGTATAAAATACAAAATAAATAACTTTAACTATTTCATGACCTTACTTTAACTTTACTAAATAAATGGTCCAGGAAAGGAAAAGGGGTTACCCTATTTTTGTTTTCTTGTATATAATATTGTATATGATACATTTATAATTGAATTGAATTTGAATATGGATTAATGTAGATATAGATAAAATTATCGGGCCAACCCTACTTTATTTATATTTATCCGAAAGAAAAAAAAGAAAAAAGTAGTTGAAATTTGCTATTTTGAAATCATCACGAAAAATATATTTTTAGTTTAAATCAAAGAGTGATTCTCAACAATCATTAGTTTTTATTTGTAGTTACTGACTACCCAAAATAAAAAGCTTGGATCCTTTATATCAAAACAAAATCTTAGTAATCGGTAATTGTTCTTGAATCAAAGGGTTTATCTTTGTCTATTTTTATTTGAGTCGAATTCATAATTGTTTGAGTTGTGTAATCTCCAATTATTGAGATTGGTAATCGACCCAAAGCAATTTGATTATAATTCAATTCGTGACGATCATAAGTAGAAAGTTCATATTCTTCAGTCATTGATAAACAATTTGTTGGACAATACTCGACACAGTTACCACAAAATATACAAACCCCGAAATCTATACTATAATTAAGTAATTGTTTCTTTTTAATATCTCTTTCAAATCTCCAATCAACAACGGGTAGATCTATCGGGCATACACGAACACATACTTCACAAGCAATACATTTATCAAATTCAAAGTGGATTCGACCCCGGAAACGCTCTGATGTGATCGATTTTTCATAAGGATATTGAATAGTTACAGGTAAACGATTTGTGTGGGATAAGGTAATTATGAAACTTTGACCAATGTACCTTGCAGCTCGTATTGTTTGTTGACCATAATTCATGGACCCAATTACCATAGGGAACATATTGTAGATATACATGAAAAATTTGACGTTTCTTTCTCTTGTTTGATAGAGATTATGAATCTAAAATAGTGTTATCGTATTCTCTTATTTATAATGAAATAAGTTGGGAAGAAGTTGTTAATAACAGATTACCTAGAGAAATAGGTAAAAGAAATTTCCATCCAAGATTTAATAACTGGTCCATTCTCATTCTAGGTAAAGTCCATCTTGTTGTGATAGAAATAAAGAGAAACAAATAAGCTTTAGTTAATGTAATAAGGATACCCATTGTCATTCCAAAAATGCCGGCGATTTTTTTTATTCCGAAAAGCTCAGAAATGGATATATACGGAATAGGTAAATTCCACCCACCTAAGTAAAGAACTGTTACAAATAATGAAGAAACTAATAAATTTAGGTAAGAAGCAAGATAAAATAAACCGTATTTGATACCCGAATACTCGGTTTGATAACCTGCTACTAATTCCTCCTCCGCTTCTGGTAAATCAAAGGGCAATCTCTCACATTCGGCTAGAGAAGAAATTAGAAAAACAATAAATCCTATAGGCTGACGCCACAGATTCCACCCCCAAAAACCATATTTTGACTGTGCTTCAACTATATCAACTGTACTTGAACTGTTAGATAATCATAGTCGATAATAACATCACTGCTCCCATCGCTATTTCAAAACCGTACGTGAGACCTCAGCTTCATACGGCTCCTCGATGGCCACAAAAAAAATGTAAGGACGGGTTCGGTATTATCACCATCTTTGGATGGATAGAATAAAGATACATCGGAAAGTCCCAAATTAGACCAATGGAATTCTGTCTGCTAGAATAAGAAAAAAAGTGCTTCCGAATTGATCTCATCCTTTACAATAAAAATTTCTCTTTGTTCGGTAATAACTTAATATTTCAATAAAATACTCCTTATATCAATCAATACAAAATAAAAAGAATTAGTCATTAGTTCATGAATCGTGATAAGAATTCGATATGTATGAATATGGATAGAGAAAAGAATAAATAAGGATCCCCTTTTTTTATTATTCATTCAATTACTGCATTCCATTTCTTTTTTCCTGTTCTTCTGTCTCAGAGGAGGATACTCAAAAATAAAATAAAGAATTAATTCGTTCTTGATAGTCATTTCTTTAACCAGTGAATAGGAGCATACTCTAGATCGGAATCGTAGGGAAGTACTACTTGATCATTTCTACCAATTTCAAGTCCTTATTATGATTCGTTTTATGAAGAAATACCTCTTTTTTGATACCTTACATTATCTCCATTACTAATCCTTTGTGTACCTTGGTGTTCCTAACCGTCCACTGACTTTTGATTGATCCCCGGTATAGTAATACATACGAGACGGTAGTAGAAACTCCATACAGTTGATCTTTTGTTTGCGCCCGCTTCAAGATATGATGACTAATCAAAAAATCTTAATCTTGGGGTAAGCAGTTTACACTGCTTATTTTTACTTCAACTTTATTCTTGTACATAGGGAATGAGATTGTTTCTTCTTACTACAAATTTTGAAGCTGTTTAGTTTCACTCATATAACTATCTGGTTTAACTCATCAACCCGAATGCTGAATAAAAAAAATGAAAACATCTATTCAATACATTGAACCTCTTTCTTTTTTCTTTTATTTCTAGAAGAGAGGTTCAAAGTTCATATTCCAACGAATCACACGTAGAGATATTGATAACACACATAGAGTTAATGGTATTTCATAACTAATAGATTGAGCAGCAGCTCGTAGACCACCTAAAAAGGAATATTTATTATTCGATCCATATCCTGACATAAGAAGCCCAATAGGAGCAATACTAGAAATGGCGATCCATAAAAAAACACCTATACTGAGATCGGCTAAAACAAGACGATACCCAAAAGGAATTACTAAATAACTTAGTAGAATTGATATAACCGCTATAGACGGTCCCACACTAAACAAACGAATATCTCCTCGAGATGGGAGGAGGTCCTCTTTAAAAAGTAGTTTAGTCCCATCCGCTATAGCTTGAAGAATTCCCAACGGGCCAGCATATTCAGGCCCAATACGTTGTTGTATCGCTGCAGATATTTCTCTTTCTAACCACACAATTACTAGTACCCCCATTGTTATTCCCAATATAAGGGTCAAAATGGGTACAATCCATATTAGTCCATACACTTCTTTTAAAAATTCCGATGTAGAAAAAGAATTGATAGTTTGTACTTCTGTCGTATCAATTATCATTTCAACGATCAACTTCTCCCATAATGATATCTATACTACCCAATATCGTCATGATATCAGCCAATTTCATTCTTTTAACTAGCTGAGGAAGAATTTGCAAATTGATAAAACCGGGTGGACGAATTTTCCATCTCCAGGGGAAAACACTATTATCTCCTATCAAATAAATTCCCAATTCTCCTTTTGGGGCCTCCACTCTCACATAAAGTTCTTGTTTCGACAATTCTAAATTGGGTGAAGGTTTTTTACTAATAAATCTATATTCAAAATCATTCCATTCGGAATTCTTTGCTCTATCAAAGCGTCGCACTTCTAAATTTTCATAAGGTCCTCCAGGAATTCCTTCTAGAGCCTGTTGAATAATTTTTATGGATTCCTTCATTTCACCGATTCGTACTAAATAACGAGCTAATGAATCTCCTTCTTTTTGCCATTGGACTTCCCAATCGAATTCATTGTAACACTCATAATGATCAACTTTACGAAGATCCCATTGGATTCCAGAAGCTCGTAACATCGGTCCTGATAAACCCCAATTTACAGCTTCTTCTGCACCAATAATGCCCACTCCTTCAACTCGTTCCAAAAAAATGGGATTCCGCGTAATAAGTTTTTGATATTCAACAACTCCTGTTAAAGAATAATCGCAGAAATCCAAACATTTATCTATCCATCCATAAGGTAGATCAGCAGCTACTCCTCCAATACGGAAATAATTATGCATCATTCGCATACCTGTGGCGGCTTCGAATAGATCATATATCAATTCCCTTTCTCTGAAAATATAGAAAAAGGGAGTCTGTGCACCGATATCCGCCATAAAAGGTCCAAGCCATAACAAATGAGAAGCTATACGGCTCAATTCCAGCATAATTACTCTGATATAGCTAGCTCTTTGAGGTACTTGAACATTTTCCAATTGTTCTGGCGCATTTACGGTTATTGCCTCTGTGAACATAGTAGCTAAATAATCCCATCGTGTTACATAAGGTAGATATTGTATAATTGTTCGATTTTCCGCTATCTTTTCCATTCCTCTGTGTAAATAGCCCAATATGGGCTCACAGTCAATAACATCTTCACCATCGAGAGTAACGATTAGTCGGAGAACACCATGCATTGATGGGTGGTGAGGCCCCATATTGACTATCATGAGATCTTTTCTTGTAACCGGTACTGTCATATCTTTTCTTCCTTAATTCATTATTCCATGAATTCCTCAAAACGAGACTCATCAAAACGAAAAATTTAATACTACTAAAAAAAATTCAAACGATTAAATTAACGAGTTTTTGGCTCTCGAATATCCAACTGACCAATTAATTTCTTATAACGTACTCTATTTTTCTTTGACAAATAAGCCAGCAACCGTTGACGTTTTCCTAGAATTTTTCGTAGACCCCTTTGTGATAAAAAATCTTTTTTGTGCAATTCCAAATGTGAAGTAAGTCTCCGTATCTTATTGGTGAAACTGAATACTTGAAATTCAACAGAACCTTTGTTTTCTTCTTTTTCTTCTTGTGGAATAATGGAAATGAATGAATTTTTGACCATAAAAAATTTTTCTATCCTTTTTCTTTCTTTTTCATGGATTTTTCCGATCAGGAAAAATAAAAAAAAAAGAATTATGCCAGCTATTTTAATCTAGTACACACATCTAGTACACACAAAAATTTGGATTTATTCATATACTACTTCTTTATTTTATCCAAATCAAATTTTCAATTTGATTTGGATAGAAAGGGATAATATGTTTCCGCATTAACGAAAGAAAAGAATTTATTTCTATCTAAAAGGATTCCCCTAATTTATTTATTCCTATATCCAATTGAATGGATACACTATTCAATCTGTATCATTTACCAAAATATAACATAGCATATGCATACATCTTTCGGCTTTCATATACCGAAAATGTCACGGAATATAGATATATATATGATATAGGAAATATACTATTAAATTAAATAATTCTAAATCGTGGATACATATGTATCCTTGACATACTGAAACGACTGCCATTATTGGTATCAAACCAATAGCGATTCATACAAGCTAAATCTTCTAATCGGTAATTGGGCCAAAGAACAAATTTGCATTTAATGAATTTATTTGTATCTGTATTAAGATGCTTGTCCTCACCCAAAAATTTTCCAGAGTTTCTTATGTTGTTTTCATTGCAAAATAATGGATTTCTATTTCTATCCGTAACATTCCAATTATGGGAATTGAAACAAATTAACATTCTCAATTCTCTGCGACGTCTAGGAGATAGAATATTTTCGGGAACAAGGAAATCATAATAATTTGTGTCCCCATTCACAAGCATATTCCCATATCGTACAATGGGTTTATCCAAATTCCTCTTATCAATATATCTTTTTTTTATGCATTTTCTATTAGTTTGGTGTTTATTGTTCTCGACCAATGAAATACTTATAGTTTGATATATAATCAATTTTCCATCCCTTTTTATAGATAGACGAATTGGTTCGATAATTAATATTCCTTTTTTTATCAATTCTGTAAGAGCTAGATCTTTCTGAATTAGCATTACATCCAGATGCATCTCTCCTCTTTGAATCGAGGATATAGCAATTTCTTTTGGATTTATCAGTCTAAGTAAGAGACAATATACCTTGATATTATTGATCATTCTTTGGTTCAAGGAGTCATCCCATCTTAATTGAAAAAGGAAATATTTTTTCAGGAAGAAATCTAGTTCTGCTTCCTTGTTTTTCTTGGATTGTTTTTTCTTCTTACCTTTTTTAATGGTAATGTCTGATCTCACATAATTATCTTCAATATCTTTTTTTTTGTTTTCTTTTCGTAGATCTGATACAAGATTTACTTGGTCCTGTTGCTCATTTTTTTGTTGGTTGGAATTTTCTAATTTCTGAAGATTATTTTTTATATTTATATTGATGTTTTTATTTTGACTTTTATTTTTATAAAAATAAAAGTCAAAAAGAAGTAATTTTATTGGTATAATCCATGGTTTAATCTTATATGCATCAAAAAGTAAGACAAATTCTGGGAAGAACCAAGATTCTAGATTTGATATGGTATGATAAATTCTTTCTTGATTCATTCCCATCCAATTTAAAAAAATACTTTTTTGATTGGATGGGTTGATTTCTTGATGAATCATAAGAGAAAAAATATCTTTTTTTTTCAATTTGTTGTTGATTTTTTTTTCAGTCTTAGTATTTTTATCAATTTTGGTACCGATATGTGTATTGGTCCAGGTCTCAATATCGATATTTTTTCTAAGACAAAAGTGGAGAATTCGACAATCAAAATATTTTCTATCTAGATTTTTATGCGTATCAATAATATATCCTTCTTCTAGATAATCACTAATAGCTGTACTTACCAATACATAAAATGATTCGGATTTTGGTTTATTGAAATTATATGGAATTTTGTGAACCCCGTTTACTTGTAATCTTGACCCATAAATATCAAAATCCTCCTTATCCCCATAGTTCATATATTTATGTGATAAAAGATCATATCTGTAGTGTTTTTTCCATTTTTCTTTTTGATTTGTCAATGAATCCGCTGCATAGTAATTTTGTTTCACGTAATGAATTAATTGGTCTTTTTCTTTTTTATATGAATCCGCTTTAATTGAGTCCTTATTTTGAATCCTATAACGTTGATTGATTCTATTTCGCCATTTTTGCGGTACTAATCGCGACCATTTGGTTTGAGATAAATTGTATTGATAATGCCCCTTTAACCAGTTTTTCCATTCAATCATTCCAGACTTATGAATTTTCTTATGTCTTGAATTGTAATCAAATATTCCTCGTGTCATACAATAATCCTTGATTTTATCCTTAATAAAAGGATAAGTCCCCTGATATTGAAGTAGAGATTTCAATTGATACTTGTTAAGTAATTGGGTTTGTGATAATTTGTAAAATACATATGCTTGGGACAAGGAGGATAAGTCATAATACATTTTTGTACTATTACTAATATTAGTATTCGAAAAGGACTTTTTTATAGTGGAAAAAAAGTTCATTGTATTTTGATCTCTTTCATCAATTCCTTCCTGATTTGTTTGATCGTTGTAAACGGATTTATTGATTATTTTTTTTGTTGATTCAAAGAAAAGTTGGAAATAGATCCTGTGAATGGTAATCATACATAGCAAGATATCTATATATATATTTTCAATCAGAGATTTCATAAAATAATGTGATTTACGTATTAATCGTATATTTATTCTTTGGAATATCTGCCAAATATGTTTCTGTGATTTCGATCTTTTATCATCACAAGTTAGAATTATTTTTTTCTTGTCTTTTGTGATTCGTTCTATTTGGTTCCTGATTGTGATTGTTCTATCAGAAAGATCTTTCATCTTTTTTTCTATGAGTGAATAATTTGTCCAATTCATGGATTGGATTTGAATGGTTGATTTGTGAATAATCTTATTATTTATTTCGGAATCTTTTCCATTTTCAGCCATTTCATATACTTTCACCTTGCTCAATTCAAATAAGAATATTGGGTTTACTTTTTTAATTTCCTTCATTATTCGTTTTAGAACTAGAAGTATTTTAATGATCCATCTTGTTTTTTTTTTTGAAACTTTTAGAAGTAGAAAGAAATCCTTTTTAACTTTTATAACTTTTTTTTGAAGTTCTTTATAAATGGGTTCAAAAAAGGAAGGTCGTTTTCGGGGATTCCCAAAAGGGAATTCCGCTTCCATTCCCCAAATCGTTAAAAAACAAAAATTGTCTTTTTTGCCTTTTTTTTTTATTTGATCCCTAGGATGAGATCGTATTTTAGATCTTCGCCAAGGTTTCAAACAGAAAGGAAATAGAATCTTTATCTGAATACCGTCTGTTAACCAATCTTTGGGAAATTCTGTTTCTGATAATTGAACACCATTATAAGTGCATTTAACATGCATTTCTCTATTCCACTCCTTCAAATCCTCATACCATTCGGGGAATTGGAATAATAACATACGGCCAATATTTTTAGCAATTATCAATGAAGGCAATACAATGTATTTTCTAAGAAAAGATTGGGTTACTAACATCAAACCTCTTATTGCTTGAGCAAATATAATGCTATCCCAAATTTCTGATATTACTATACGTTCATTTTCCTCTTTTTTTTCTTCGTTTTTTTTCTCTTTTTCCCTTGTCTCTTCCTCCTCAAAATAAAAATGTGAAATTTGCAATTCTGGTTCTCTCCCCGCCGAATTCCTAAAAATGAGATTCATCATTTCAGAGATATAAAAAGAAGAAAAAAAAAATGTTTTGTCTATTCGATCCAAAAAAAGCGGAGAATGCACATTTGCTTGAAACATTTCCCAAATAACCGTTTTACGTCTTTGAGCACGCATGGATCCTTTGATTATATCCCGACGAAAATCCGATTGTTGCGAGTAACGTATCAAAGCCACCTCTTCTGCTTGATCACTATTATTAGTATTATTTGTAGTTGTAATAGGGTTGGTATTCTGATTGTTATCAGTATAAATTACTACGCGTTTGGCTTTTCTTGAACGAATTTCATGATCTTCCTTAGATTCTTCCTCATTTTCTTCCTCCTGTTCTTCCAAATCATCAGTTAATTTGTATGACCACCGAGGAACCCTTTTATGTATTTCTTCTATTCCAATAGATTTTTTTCTAATTATTGTTTCATCGTTTGGATCAGTTGTAATTACATCGAATACCCATTTTAAAGCTTTTGTTTGATTTTCAAAATCAATTCTTGTTTGCTCTCTCAATAAAGAATATTTTTTAAAATGCAAAACGGGTGCGGGCTCAAAAGGAAATTCTTTGATTGAGGTTAAGGAATTACCAATATAATTCAGTAATGATTCCCTATCAAGCGGATTCTTTTGATGTTCAAATTTTCTGGAATAATTAGAATTATTAGGAAGTAGCCCATAAATCTTATTTATCCAATTGATTTCTATGGAATCCTCCGTATCTGTAGAAGTGATTAAATCATTCATGATCATATGTGAATAGAATTTTTTTATTGTTCCACGATATGGTCCCCTCAAAAAGGGGTCATACGTTTTGGGCAAGTATTTTTGTTCGTTTTCATCATTGCATAATCTGGTCCTTTTTTCGAGCATATCTAGAGCAAGAAATCCCTTTTCTTTTTCTAGAGCTTTTGTTCGACTTATTAATTCATTGTTCAAGTTGTACTTTTTTTGCTCATTGGTATAAACCCA